TAGGCCGAAGGCAGACCTAAATCAAGGTCACTCTTCTTTGAAACACTTTGGTATTGCTCCTAGATCAGGATACAAATAATGAATACAAATAATGAATCAGAGCACATGGAACCGTCTCATTATCTTTTTATCTTCCTGTATGTAAAGAAAAAATATGGTGGACTAACTGATCTTTACATCAGTTGATGAAAGAGCCCAATGCAACAAAATGCATGTTGGGTCTTTGAAACAGTTCGAATCATTTCGATAATAATCAGTTTTCTCTGTTTTACCGAGAAGGTCTACGGTTCGAGTCCGTATAGCCCTAATACATTATACATTCCAATTAAATTTTTGTTTTGTATATAGATTTTAGTAGTTTTATTTTAATAGTAGGAACAATAAAATAAACACAATAATTCATTTCAACGGGCCCAATTGGTATTTGTCAAATCTCGGATCAAATATCCATATCTCTTCATCCACTTTCATGAATGAATTACTTTTTCCTCTTTTATTGCCCATGATCAAAGAGTTAGTTATACACTTTTTTTGGGGGGGGTTGGTATACCCAAACCCAGTCAATTTATGAAATTAAAATCATGAAAGAATACTGTCTAAAGACTTCAACCTGACCCAAGCAAATCCAATACTAAGTCGCATGGATCTAGGACCTATTCTTTTCTTGATCTTGAGTATTTTTGGATAATCACTTTTTGGCTGAACAACAAACCTAATAGATTCTTTCAATTTTTAATTTGCTTCATTAATAGGCTCGCGATTCTACTTTGATCGTTATGGGTTGGTGTCAAGATCGAGCCCAAGACAAGCAGACCTCATGTTAACAGCCGGAACAGTAACAATGAAAATGGCTCCAGTAAGATTATATGAGCAAATGCCTGAACCAAAATATGTAATTGCTATGGAAGCCTATACTATTATAGGAGGGATGTTCAGTACTGAATCTTCCTACGAATTAGTTAATCAGGCAGGGTTCCTTTGTGCAGAATAAGAAAGAGCGGGTCAGTCTTTAACAATTTCATTGTCAATGTGAAGTATGAAGTATTGATACAAAGAAAAATGTGGGAGAGATGAAGAAGATGCAAGTTCGTTTATCTCATTGGCTAGTCAAGCATTGAGCTAGTTCATAGATCGTTAGGCTTTCATTGCCAAGGAATAAAGACTTTACAAATAAAAAACGAAGATTGGGACTCCATTGCTGTCATTTTATATGTATATGGTTACAATTATTTACGCTCCCAGTGTGCCTATGATGTAGCACCAGGCAGATTTAAAGTATTTGCCCCCAGGAGTAATCCTCGAACCCCGTCCGTTTTCTGGATTTGGAGAAGTGCGAATTTTCAGGAACGGGAATCTTATGATATGTTGGGAATTTCTTATGAGTTATGAGAATCATCCTCGCCTTAAACGTATCTTGATGCCTGAAAGTTGTATGGGCTGGCCCTTACGTAAAGACTATATTACTCCCGATTTCTATGAAATACAAGATGCTCTTTGAATGACAAGAAACTCCTTTTTACTTATACGACACGACTCCAGATTTCATTTCAATCAAAGAACATTTTTACATTCCCTTCTAGATGAAATAGAGTAACTGGATTTGGATTTTAATTTGTATGGGGGGGGGGCGGCTAAAAAAAAAAAAGAGGCTCTCATTGATATTCCCAAATTGGGCTCATTGATATTCCCAAATTGGGAAGATATCATATACATTTTGTATGAGCAGAAAGACTAGGATGAGTTCTGCACCATGAACTTTGTACCGCGCACATCACTTAGGGGGGGCCCCGGAAAGTAACTTGAGCAAGAGTGAGAAAAAAAAATATGAAAAAAAGAGGGAAGAGACGAAATTAAAAATGAAAGGAATCGGGGTTGATTTGTACTGTGTCTGAAAAACATCCTTTCATTCTGAATCTTTTTATCTAATTTTTTTATTAAATTTGAGATATATACGAAAATTTAACATCCTTTTAAAATTTTAAATAAGATCAAAGTATGAACAGAGAGGAAAAAAATAAAAATGAAAAGGAAAGTAAAGCAAAAGTAAAGCATATGTATCCCGATCCGTATCAACGAATTTCATTTGTATGAGGTATGAATATCTATACGATATCCGATACATTATTCACGTGTCAGGAACCAGATTTGAACTGGTGACACGAGGATTTTCAGTCCTCTGCTCTACCAACTGAGCTATCCCGACCATTTCTTGTGCATCATCCTAGCGGAGTACTTGTATCTATGTCAATGAAAAGAACTAAAAAAAGTCTTAACAAATTGGACGTAGCCCCTCAATTTCTTAGATCTTAAAAACAAAAAAAAAAGAAGACTTTCTTTTAAAATGTAAGGATAATGATATGGACTGTGAATGATTCAATAACAGAGATTCCTTGAATCTATACATATATGTTCATTTGTACAGGTATCGTATCTATACAAATGAAATTGGATTGTAAGAAGAAACTGAGGATTTCTATTCGGATCCGTTTGTGAAAGAACAGAGTGAATGAAATGAGAAAGATATTTTATTTTGTTTGAACTGAACCACTGATGAAAAAAAAAAAAAAAAAATAGGATAAAATAAATTAGGTAAAATGGGCTTTTCTTGGGGATAGAGGGACTTGAACCCTCACGATTTTTAAAGTCGACGGATTTTCCTCTTACTATAAATTTCATTGTTGTCGGTATTGACATGTAAAATGGGACTCTCTCTTTATTCTCGTCCGATTAATTTTTAAAAGATCTATGAAACTCTTGAATGAATCATTTGATCAGTGAATATTCGAATTCTATTCCCTTTTCAACTTCAATTGGAATGGATTCAGAATAACTCTTACATTTTTCATAGATTTTTTTGATCCTTAGAATGATTATTTGATCTCTATCATTCTAATTAATATAGGATCTAAATATCGAAATAGAGGGTTGTGATTAATCGTTTCCTATGTCAGTATGTATTAGGTATATAAGCTTATCCTTTACTGTCATTTCTATCATTTTAGATAGAAGGATTTTTGCTACTAACGTAGTCAATTTCATTCGTTAGAACAGCTTCCATTGAGTCTCTGCACCTATCCCTTTTTATTCTCATTTTCCATTTTTTATAAAGATTTGGCTCAGGATTGCCCATTTTTAGTTCCAGGGTTTCTCTGAATTTGGAAGTTAACACTTAGCAGGTTTCCATACCAAGGCTCAATCCAATCAAGTCCGTAGCGTCTACCAATTTCGCCATATCCCCCTTTGCTTTGATATTTGATACAAGGATCCAGTTGTAATTTCATCCAGCTCTTTCATTGATCTTGTAACTGTTGAATTCATTAGTTAATGATTCCTATATTGAAAAAGTGTATGCTGCTATTTTATTTTTTTGGACATTCTCTATTCTATCATTTCTGGATGAACCCTATTTGTTTCAATCCGAAATGATTCTATCATTGATGTATCCGCAATTCAATATGGATAGATATATCCCACATATATCTATGCCTTTACTCCCCCTTAATTTTTACAGCGCAATTAAAAATAGTGGAACGGTCGATATTCATTCTTTTTTAACAATTCGTCCTCTTGTGTATAATGATAGAATACAAGTTTTTATCAGTTTTAGTCATGGATTTACATTTTTCGAATAAATATGATTCTCTTTAGTTTTTCAATATTTACACTATTTATCTATTAGGATAGAGATAGTTTCGTTACGTGAAATTTTTATTTATAGTATAGTTTTATAGTTACACTATTAGAATGAGAATGAATTATCATAAAATAATAATAATAATATTATTGAAGATTTAATTTAAGATTGGATTTATTTTATTGATTTCATATCCATCTTTATTTCATATTCATCTTCATATTAATCATATCATATTCAAAATACTAATAATTTAATTCGAAATTATATTTTCGATTATTTAATATTTAGAATTTTTAATTCTTAATTCTAATATCTAATATGATATTAATTCTAATATGATATATGATAATTTAATCAATATGATAATATGGAATTTAATTTATTTATATATATATCTAGATATATATATAGATATAAAATAGATATAAAATCTAGATATAAATAATCTAAATGGTTTTCTTTTCTATTTTTTAATTTATAAATAAAAATAATTTATAAATTAAATCTAAAATTTATAAATCTATAACTAATAACTATAAATAGAATAAATAAGAATAGAAATATAGAAGAATTTAAAATAATCAACAAAATCAATAAATGAAAAAAAAAAAGAAGAAGAATCACTAGGTAATAGCTAAGATCCGAGAGTTTACTATACACTATTGATCTTATATCCGCCCGCTTAGCTCAGAGGTTAGAGCATCGCATTTGTAATGCGATGGTCATCGGTTCAATTCCGATAGCCGGCTCTTTTTCTTTATCGATCTTTTTCTTTGCATGATTGAAAATATCTACTCTCGCTTTCTCTAAATGTCGAGTTCTTATGTCATGATAACTTTTTTTATGCATAGCTATAGCTATGCATAAAAAAAGTTAACTAGATCTCTACAGAAGAAATTTTAAAACGTAGCCTTCACTTGAACTTCCTATATATACAAAAAATAAAAATATTGATAAAATTTATTTCATTCTGTTTTGTAGTACTTCATTAGATTGAGTTTTGCTTTGCTGATCCTTTAGTTCAGTCTGAATTTATAATTTATATTATATATATATATATATATATATTATTATATTATATTATATATATATTATATTAATATTAATTTTATATTTTATATATATTTTATATATTTTTTTTTTTTTTTTCAAATGAAAGTGAATCAAAAAGGGAGCCTTTATTTATATGTCTCGTTACAGAGGACCTCGTTTCAAAAAAATACGCCGTCTGGGGTCTTTACCGGGGCTAACTAGTAAAAGACCCAGATCCATAAGTGATCTTCAAACCCAATTGCGCTCTGGAAAAAGATCACAATATCGTATTCGTTTAGAAGAGAAACAGAAATTGCGTTTTCATTATGGTCTGGCAGAGCGACAATTACTTAAATATGTGCATATTGCTGGAAAAGCCAAAGGGTCAACAGGCCAAGTTTTACTACAACTACTCGAGATGCGTTTGGATAACATCCTTTTTCGATTAGGTATGGCTTCGACCATACCTGGAGCCAGACAATTAGTTAACCATAGACACATTTTAGTTAATGGTCGTATAGTGGATATACCAAGTTATCGTTGCAAACCCCGAGATATTATTACTACGAAGGATAAAGAAAGATCGAAAGCTCTGATTCAAAATTATCTTGGTTCATCACCCCGCGGGGAATTGCCAAACCATTTGACTATTGATTCCTTACAATATAAGGGATTTGTAAATAAAATAATTGATAATAAATCAATCGGTTTGAAAATAAATGAATTGTTGGTCGTAGAATATTATTCCCGTCAGACTTGATTCTAACTAAAAGAAAAAAAGCAAGGTTCATACAATTTTGACTCCTTTCGCTAAAGTAAATAGAGTACCTTGTCTCACTCACATATCAAAAATGGATCGACAATAGGATTCTTTTTCTCCTTTTCAATATCAATACGATATTTCTATATTTCTATTTGTATTTTACATATCACAGGCTCTAATTAGGGATAGAGGATCTCCATCAAATCAGGACTGTTAGAATAATGCTCTTATTTGATTTGACACGTAATGTTGATAAAAGAAAAGGAGAGAGAGGGATTCGAACCCTCGGTAAACAAAAGTCCACATAGCAGTTCCAATGCTACGCCTTGAACCACTCAGCCATCTCTCCTACAGAATCTTATTCTTGACCAAAACCCGAATGAATAGCCAGTCATTCATCTTAATTGTAGTACAGGTATGACCGCCTGGTGGTTCCATAGGAAGAAAATTTACAATTTCATATTTATCAACAACAACTTCTTTCATTAGGTACCCCATGCCCATGATTTATTCAAAATTCACGAATCGCCCGATTCATTTTTCGATTTCAACTGTATGGCGTGGCACATATACGTTATGCAAACAAAATAAAATATAAAATAAAAGATGGTTACCTTATTTTTTTATCATTGAATGATTATTCAATTCTTTTTCCTTTTCATAACCAAATCAAAACTTCTCGAGTTATCAAAAGCAATCCATAGGAAACTTGGTTATTCAACTTAGATGAAATAGTATACCACTATACTACGAAATTAGAATGAAATATAATCTGATTCAACTATTTCATTTCATCTTTGTCAAAAAGGGGGTCAATTTGTGACCTACATTTTTCCAATTAGTCTGTTTTTATGTTATTTTGTACTGTACAATTCCTTTTTGTGGGATCATTTTCCCCGAAGGGGAATGAGAATAATTATAGAATGAATTGCTAATTATGCCTAGATCTCGAATAAATGGAAATTTTATTGATAAGACCTCCTCAATTGTAGCCAATATCTTATTACGAATAATTCCGACAACGTCAGGAGAAAAAAAGGCATTTACCTATTACAGAGATGGTGCGATTTGATTCTTTTCTTGTTTTTTTACCCCTCAGTTTTACGAGAAAAAGAACGTAGTTAGGAATAGAAAAATTAAAAAAACCTACGCTTGATGAAGGTGAAGTTTAGAGATAGAGCAATTCCTTCTGTCGTGTATCCTCGATTGATGCAGCCTTAGATGCTTCAATTATCGATTTTAGTATTGAGCGAAAGGTTACATCTATAGGTTCTTTATTGGAGGGCAATCCTACTTCATTAGTACCAATAGGTGGCATCATGGAAAAAGCACTACACCTAGGAATCAACAACACGAAAACTTTGTTATAAATAACCCTTTTCCTTATCGGTATCGGGACTAACAAGAGTGGTTGGGAAAACTAAGATCCATCTCATTCGTGCTTTGGGTACCCGTATAACCATCCAAGACTGTTGAAGTGACTAATTCCTGGAAATCGTAAGCGTTGAGTACAAAGAAATTGTTGGAGTTACCATTTCTATCTATCACTAATACGATTGGTGGTAAGAAAAAACCTCTTGTGGGAAGGCTGGCTAGAAATTTCTTGTAAAAATACCAGCTCCTGTCAGTTCATAATGAGAATAGTTAAATTTTGATTACATGAATTATTCCCCTTAGTACTATGCACAGAAGGGAGGAGCCGTATGAGATGAAAATCTCACGTACGGTTCTGGAACGGAGATTCTTTTACAAGAATGAACGACCGTAACGGATGTCCGCTCAATCCGAAGGAAATTATGCAGAAGCTTTACAGAATTATTATGAAGCTACGCGACCAGAAATTGATCCCTATGATAGAAGTTATATACTCTATAACATAGGTCTTATACACACAAGCAACGGAGAGCATACAAAAGCTTTGGAATATTATTTCCGGGCACTAGAACGAAATCCATTTTTACCACAAGCTTTTAATAATATGGCCGTGATCTGTCATTACGTGCGACTATCTTCACTATAGAAAGAAGGAAAAAGAGATCAAATCGTCTAGTAAATACTAGAAAAAATA